ATTATGAGCAAATCCAAAATCTTTGTAGACCGAACCAATCATTAGTTCCCACCCCCGGGGTGAGTGGAATCCGATACATAAATCAGTTAATAAAAGAATAGAAAAAGCCTTTATTGTGTCGCTTAAGTTATAGAGGAATTCCTGAACCCAAGAATTCAGAATGACAAGTTCTTCATTACCCAGAATAGAATAACCACTTAGAATAGCAAAACAGATTATATTTGTCGAGAAATCCAAAATGATATGGATATGATCTTCGTTGTGCATTTTGACCAATTGCATCGTCTCTTTGTGGATTCCTATACGAAGCTTTTGTATCTGTGTCTCCGGGTACTCTTTTATCATTTCATCCAACAGGAATAGTTGTTCTAATTCTATGAATCTTTCTAGAACGTTCTTTTCTTGAATATCATTCAAAAAAGTTTCGGATTGTCCGGTATTCCACCAATTAGTAACCCAAGGTTCCAGACTTTTATTAAATGAGAGAGAGATCCACCAGGGCAAAAAGACTATAGATGCAAGATACGGGAGGGGAGTCAATGCTTTCTTTTTTGACACTTTTCATCTGTGAATTGTTAATGAACCCGCTTCAGTCGCCGACTCTATCTGATCCGATATTTCTATGAAGCATGAGTTCTATAACAAGGTATGGAACCTATGGATCTATTCCTTTTTTTTTTTTGAATTGTTTAGTCCTTGGATCTAGAAAGAATATAGAAATAGAAATAGAATAAGGGCCCGTTTCGAATGAAGAAATAATCAAATACTTTTCCCAGATATCTCAGTTGGTCAAATTCGAACCAATTCTATCTTCATTTGTTCTTTCGATGAATGCCCAAAAGAACCGCTTGAAATAATGAATATTATTTTGATTTCGAGACGAAAGAACTCCCCTCAATTATTTTTTCGAAATTTTCACTGGCTACCCACGACCCAGGAATAATTGAGGGGATATTTCTGAAAAATATTAATGATGAAATCCGAAATAGGTGACAAAACGAGAGAGAAATTGGATAGTTATGAGAGATCTAAACGTTTGGTTATCCAGGAGCTAAAGAAAGGATCAAAAAAGAAACATCGATTGACAAAAGAAAGATAATTAACGAGATATGATACATCTGTATCTAATGTATTAATCCAAAGTATTGGCCCTAAAAAGAGAAATTATGTATTCCGAAATGCTCTGATATGTGTGATGAATACATACTTATTAGACTTGTTACTAGTAGAATTGAGTTCTATATGGAGAAAAAGGAGTTTTGGTCGATCAAAATTGCTTCTTATTATGGTTGTTCCGTATACGTCCGCCTGCTTTATTCTATGGGCCACAGAAGGATTACCAACGGAACGGGGGAAATAGAATCTAACATGTTTTGCTCGAATGAACGTTCCGAAGAAGCTTCAGTTATATTTAAAAGGGGGTTCCTGGGTCCCTTCCCTCATGCTGAGAAAGCATTAATTCCCTTCATTTCAAAATACTTCAATTGGCACGCGCAAGAAATAGGCCAATTCAGCAGCTTTTTGTTCAATTTCTCGTGGAGTCAAATTTTCGTCAGTACGGGTCAAGGGAATGGCGCCCTGGCCTCTGATTTCCATATAAAGGACACGTCGAGGATAAAGACCCTCTTTAACTTCCATTCTGATCGATTGAATCTCTCTCATAAGGAATCGAAGGAAGATGCGACGATTTATTCCAGGAAATCCCCAACGAAAAATACACACTATTCCTTCTTTTCTATCGAATCGATCATAACCGCTACCTACATTCCACGAAATTGTGCACCACAAATAGGAACTAATGAACAGACCTGCGATCCCATAGAAAGACATCACGATTCCTTGGGGAAAAAAAAGGATTTGCTGAGACGGGAATAAAGATATCAGATTCCTACCAAGATAACTGGAAGTTCCAACCAATAGGAATCCTAGTGAACCTAAAAAAAGGATACAGGCCCAGCAGAAATTACTTGTTTTTCGAGATCCCGTTATAAGTTCTATCCATATACGTTCTGATCGATAGTTCATACTAGATCCAGTTGCATCCTATTGGAATTGAGAGAAGAGAATAAGCCAAATGAATTTGATTTTACTTTTTTTATTTTGCTCCCGAAGTAACTCTCATCAACTAGCACTATTATGACGCGAACTATTAGGAGTAATTCATCAAATTGGTTAGATATAAAATAATAACATCCCCTTCGTATAATACCACCACTATGTATATCTACATAATATAGATACGTTAACTTTCTATTTCAGATATCCGCTCTGATCCATTTTAAAACAGCTATCCCCCCATATACATGCATTTATCCATATATAATGTATCCGCATGTATAATCACTTTTTTATTTGTGCCCGGAGGGAGCCACATGTCGTATCATATTCCACTAAATGGATATCCCTATTATGATCCAAGTCCAAGTGTTGAAATAAATTGATGAAATTTTGTCCTATCAGGTCTAAACAATCTTGTTTTTTTGAACATGAAGAGATAAAGAAGCCATTGCAATTGCTGGAAACACTAAGCCCACTAAAGGCACAAAAATAGAGGGTAAATTGAAATCTGTCATAGAATGGGTGCCTCGATTTAATATTTGTACCTGTTATAAAGATATTTTATCTTATGATAAGTATATCTATTATAAGTATTATTAAGTATATAATAAGTGCAAGGAATGTAGAGCTAAATAAGCGTATCTATTCACCTTTCTACAAGAAATAGATGGATGATAATCCGCTTTATTATTCTTGTTCTACCGCCCTTATTTTCTAATAAAGAGTTTCTTACGAGTTTCCTAAGGATTTGTTAGAATCCGATCCAACAGGAATTCATAGTCAAAAGTGTAGGTCCTCGGGAGATATAAAAATATGCAACACTTCCCTTATAGATTTGAATTATTCTATATATATTAATACGATATATATTAATATGAAAGAAGGGAACATGAAATTCTTTTGATTTTTTTTCCCAAGTCCATTCCGCGGAAGGAAGAATTCACTCTTTTCCTCCTGATAGGGGGTTCCTGATTACTAATCATGAATAGGGGTAGGATAAAAAATCTGCATCAAAAAAAGTCATTATCCGAAACTTCCTATAGAACTTATGTTACCAAAGAAAACTCCACTCTTCTTATTTTGACTTTGATTCCGATGAACTAAAGTTCGCTACAAATAACTGAGCCTAGCGCTCTACTTGAATTTTGATTCAAGGGAAAGAAACCGTGTAGCTGAAATAATTCACTCAGAACACCTTTTAAAGGATTACGTGGTACGATTGGATCAAATAAGCCCTTATGGAATAAATACTCAGCTGCTTGTGAACCGTCAGGTACTGTCTTATTCAATGTTTGTTCAATTACTCTTTTCCCCGCAAATGCAATGTAGGCATTGGGTTCAGCAATAATAATATCTCCCAACATACCAAAACTGGCCGTTACTCCGCCGGTTGTAGGAGATGTAAGGATTGATACATAGAATAACTTTTTATTGAATTGATAATCATATAAAGCGGAAGATATTTTAGCCATTTGCATCAAACTCAAACTTCCTTCTTGCATGCGTGCTCCTCCAGAAGCACACACCATAATAACAGGTAGAGATCTATTAGCAGCATATTCGATCAACCGGGTGATTTTCTCGCCTACTACGGATCCCATACTACCCCCCATGAACTGAAAATCCATAACCCCAATGGCTATGGGAATCCCATTTAGTTGACCTATGCCTGTTTGAACAGCCTCAGTTAAACCTGTCTTTCTTTGATACGAATTGATACGATCTCTATAAGGTTCCTCTTCCGAGTGAAATTCAATGGGGTCAATAGAGACCATGTCTTCGTCCATAGGATCCCAAGTGCCCGAATCAACCGAAAGTTCGATTCTATCTGAACTACCCATTTTCAAATGATATCCACATTGTTCACAAATATTCATTTTTGACCTAAAAAATTTCTTATAATTTAATCCATAACAATTTTCGCATTGAACCCATAAATGTCTGTATTTTTTATTTCCATCGAAATCATTAGATCTTCCTCTTATATTGAAATCACTGCCATTACCGCCAGTTCTTATACTAGAACTCCCCCTGTCACTATCACTTACACTTTCACCACTACAAATGTAACTATAAATATAACTGTAAATGTGATTGTCGCTACCACTCGAAATGTACTTATCAATACTGATTTCAGAACGAAGATAACTATCAATGCAACTATTAATGTGATTATTCCAACTATACGTAGTATCATACATATAATGATCATAGTAGCGATTGTCACTCTTAGACCCGCTATTCAGATAACTAGAAAAAGCAGTTTCTAGTTCACTCAGAAAAGAACTATCGTTGTCAATCTCAAAAACCCGATTTTCAATATCAAAATATACGGAATAACTGTTACCATTACTATCCCTAACTAAAAAAGTGTCATCAGAGATGAAACTCCAAATGTCCCTGACACCGAAAAAATGATCAACATTACTGCAACTATTACTTTCGCGCCAACCATGATTATGATTGTTTTTATTCGTATCATTTAGAATAGGATCTTCACTTCCACTGGTATTTCCAACAGGACGACCAAGACTGTCCATTGATTTACCTAGCCCACACCTGTGTTCTAACTCCTCGTTAGACAACATTGAATTGAACCACCATTTTCCCATAGATCCTTCCTGCCCCCTATTTGAAAATACAATAAATGAATAGTCATTCGACGAAAAATCATTTTACTATTTCATTTCCTATCGGAATACGCATATAGATCCAATCACTAGGATTATTAACTAATAACGAGTAACTATTGAACGAAAGAAATGATTTTGTGGGAGTCGGGAGTATCAATTCACTATATATGATGGAACTTTTTCTTCAATTATTATAAATAGAAGATAGGTTTCTCCCATGTTGTGTACAAACTCTCATCGAAAAGAGAAATATTTGTTCCCTCCTAGGAAGGATTCATTTTCGTATAATCTCGTATAATAATAAGTTTC